GCCCAAAAATTCGCCAATTTCCCATGAGATAGTATAACCCCTTACCCTTCAGAAATACCTGATACAGGGGAATAAAAAAGAATCCAATTTTCGGATATATCCTTTCCTTTCACCTCCCCGGGATTGTAGTTCAATTGGTCAGAGCACCGCCCTGTCAAGGCGGAAGCTGCGGGTTCGAGCCCCGTCAGTCCCGACGGATCCAATCAATACATCAATTCAACTCCCTCTTTTCTATGAAAGGTGTGGCATAGTCGGATTTCATTCCTAAAGGGAATCTTTTTTTTTTCTTTCGCATTTCTCATCAAATATATAGATGAAAATTTTTATTACTTCAACTAGAACTCGTACCGATTGGTGGGAGAAAGACATACGTGGATTAGTACAATTGTTGATAGCATTATATTCAGTATTCCAAAAAATATTGGGTCTGCTTTTTCGATTGCTCCCGATTCGGGGAACAGAGTATGGAATAGAATACCCTATATTTCCAATTTCCAGGGAGCACATACACAAAAGGAATTCGTTTTTTATACAACCCAAAATGAATTTAATCGAAGCCCCCCCTTGGACTACTTTTCTTTTCTAGATTCAACTATCTTCTTTTCTGGCTCTGATTTTTTGGAACCTCAATTACTAATTTGAAAAAAAAAAATTCATGCAAATTGCATACTGAGCTTTTGATATATCTGTCCCAATACTAATCATCTAAGGAAGGAAGATAAAAGAAAGCTAAAGATCAACCAAGGACCCCACCCCTCTTAGTGACGAAATGCAGAATTTTTTCCTTCCTATTTCCCATTTCTTTTTGGGTTTCCATGGAAACCCAAAAAGAAATGGGAAATTAGACCCTTTCTAACGAGATTCATCTTTATCACACTTCTTTGTATTCCAAGAAAATTGGATCATTAAAAACGTAGTTTAGAACTTAACTTCTTTTTTTCCCTTTCACTCACTTCTATTGTTTATTTTATTAAATTCAAATCAAAAAATAGCAAAGGAGCAATGCGCCATGGATGGAATCAAATATGCTGTATTTACAAGCAAAAGTATTTGCTTATTCGATTGAGAAAAATCAATATACTTTTAATAGTGAATCAGGATTAACTAGGACAGATTAATAGAAAAAAATCACATATCAGCTAATATATTCCCTTTTTCTTTTCTAGTAATCTTTTATTCGATTTCGAATACGAATAATAGTTCACTGCGATTTTAACATATCTATTGTTTTTATTTTATTTGTTTTCGACTTCTTTTTATAACTTTTTAGAAAGAGAAGTAAAGAAACAAAATGAATAGTAAAGAATGATTCCTTTTGAATTGAATAATAGATTCATTATTTGGGTTTGTGATTAATGAAAGTCGAACGGTGGTGAGATGATACTTCATCTGAGGATGATACAAGGAAGGCGTAGGGTAGGTTAGAGAAAAGAAAGAATGGAACAGAATAATAAATAAAAGAATTCTTGATTGGATCAGGGAATCCTATTTTGGATTCGATATGGATAAAAGACCTTCCTATGGTATATACTATTCAATTCTCGACGATGAATTGATTTGATAGGTCTGATATTGTTATTCATCTCACGATATTGATCCGATTCAATATCATCGAGAGGGGTAATTCATCCATTGAATTTACAGACGAAAGATTGATCATCTCTATGGGATTAAATCCCGAGTTATTGTGAAGTAAAAAACACTGAGATTATGGAAGTAAATATTCTTGCATTTATTGCTACTGCACTGTTCATTCTAATTCCTACTGCTTTTCTACTTATCATTTACGTAAAAACAGTCAGTCAAAATGATTAAAAATTCCTATTCATTTAATAAATTTGAATGAAACGCGACTTCTGAGTTCTTATCAATGATTGAAGAAAGAAAATGAAAAGAATTTCAATTTCACGTAATGAGCGGACTCGAATCGGCAGTATTCAATGGGATCTGATAGTATGGTAGAAAGAAATATATGAATCGTTCTTTCTTTCTACCATACTACTATTAAATGGAAATGTATCCTTGATAATAAAAGCTTAATATCGATCACTCTCCAATATTATCTCTCTATATAATATGTAGATATCCATCTCATATATGGACTATACATAGGACCCAATTTGATTTCTTTTCTACATCTATTTGTTCCGATCAATCTGAAATAATCGAAAGAGAGCTCTTACTCTTATGTTTCGAATTCTTCGATTTCTTATTATTTCTAAGATGAATCTCCGTATCTATTGAAATAATCAATCAAGGAAAGTTATAATAAGAAAGTGGGTTTTTCATTTAGCATTTCGAAGAAGTAATTGATTGAGCCATTGACAGGACTTCTATGAGAGCTTCTTCGAATAATTTTGAAAAAGAATAGTAAAGCTTATCCATTTTTAACAGAGTTTTAATGTTTGAACCATGAAGTGAAATGAGTCCATAAAGCATAAATCCAATTTATAAAATAATAAAAGAAGCGGTAAATGCACAATATGCGACTCTCTCAAGGGAAGATCTTATTATACTATCCCTTTAAACAATCAATATTTCTATATTCTTTCTCATAGAAAGTGTGTATACACTTAACAGAACGACTTCTTTTTTGAACAGTAAGGAGGGAAATAAATAAAAGGGGGTCCGGTCTTCCTCATTGTCCATATATACTTCTGGTAAGAGCCCATTCGTTGAAATCGAAAATTTAGGAAGAATTCGGTTGGAATAAATTTCCTATCATCTGTATTCCCTTTCAAAATACAAAGAAAGGGAATCATTGAAATATCTGTTTGATTGAAAAAGTATTATTCATATAATACATTAATTCGACTAGAATCCAATGAAATTTCAAAAATGATGCTATTTTGATTTAAAATCGTTAAAAATGCTTTGCAGAACGATCTAGAAAACAATTGATACAGTTTTCGTGATCAACTCAAATTAATTAGTAATACCTCTAAAGCCCACTTCTTCCCCATACTACGAGTGAAAGAGAAAATGTAAAGACTACCATTAAAGCAGCCCAAGCGAGACTTACTATATCCATGTGAATTATGTCCCCTATTTCGATGAATATTAAGGAATTTTTACATTATTCCTCACTAATAATAGTCGAATCAATTGGTCAGAGTCAAAAAGGTATTCTGACCCAACACTCTTGGATGAACCAATCCAATAAACCCATTTATAAAAAATTCCTATATGATTTCGAATCGGGAAAGATTAAACACAACAATCAAAATAGAGAGTGATATCTCAAAGGAATGTTTCTAATCGAAGATATAGGAATAGATTAATTTATTCCTATTCTTTTTTTTGTCGATCTTCATAAGATAAGTAAAAAGCATAAAAAGATAGATCACTATCTAGTCCATACCTCTATTTCCTATTTGATCGAATTCGTAACGTCTCCCAATTGTCTATGTGAAAGAGTTGGGTGGAAGTTGATTATGTTCTTTTCTTGACTGGGGGTTTGCCGAAAAGAATTTCCTTTTGTACTTTTTAAAAACCAATTATCCATCCAATCTAATATGGATTCAATGCCTAAGCATTCAGAGACTCTCGTAAGGCCGTGTATAAATTGCGCCCCTTATCTCCCTAGAATCTTTCTTTGCGTCTAGAATTCAGGGATTTACAATCCTTTTTAAAACCCCAAAATCTTATGCTTAGAATCAAACAAATAGCAAGAGTCGTTTTTCTCTGCTTCTGCTTGGTGGGGAATAATTGGGCTGGTTATATCAGCAGAACAGAATAGGAGATTTCGAATATTTTGTTGATTAGGCGACACCCAGATTTGAACTGGGGAAAAAAGATTTGCAGTCCCCCGCCTTACCGCTCGGCCATGTCGCCAAAAGAATACAAAATAGATGAAACTTTTCCCCTTTGGGTTGGATTAGTGAACTTCTTTTTTTTATTGGACTTGCATTTTGCATCCAGCTCAAAAGACACGATGCCTAAAAACTTCTACTCCCTTTTCTATTGACAAAAATATGGATTTTCCGTCACAAAAACCTAAACTTATAACAAATTTGAACCATTAACTATTGACTGCTGACTGTTAATTCATCAGCGATTCTTGAATTTGACTCTCTATTTTTGTTTTCCTACTGAGATAAGAAAATACAAATTGATATAGAACTCATCAATATGGATTCTTTTGAATAAAAACCCTTCTAAATTCTAATAAATTAGAATTCTAACAACAATTATGAGTATATGGAAACCCGAAAATCGAAATTGTTACACAGATATCTAACGGGGTATTTGATTTCTATATGTTGTCTATAGAAAATTCTCTGTCAATTATCGTGCTTCGATTTTTCATTAAATAAAATACATTGGAATAAAAAATGGAAATTTTTGGATAGAGCACGACTGGACCGACGCTACCCCGACTAGAACGACAATAAGGAGGAAGAAGGATCTATATACTATATCTACACATGTATTAATAAATACAACCCAACCCCTCTTCTACACCTCACAATCGTATTCTACAAATTCAATTCAAAAATAGGTAAAAATACCTCTCTTCTCGGCGAATCATTTTTTCAAGAATAGAATCCATGAAAGGGGTTAAGTGCAAAAAATCGACTCTCTATTTTTTCTTATTTTTATGGTTTTCTATCAGTGAAAAGAGCAAATACTGAATCCGTTTTTTTCTAGTAGTCAAGCAGATTCGAATATGGAATAATATAGAATGTAAAAATAAAAAGAATTCTCTTCAATTCAATCAAAACATAAAAAAGCTTTTAATTCTATTAGGGGTGAATAAAAATTCGATTGAATAAAATGGAGGAACCGCTTTTGTGCTTAAGTACCAAGGCGGCAAAAGTGTGTCTTTTTTCCTGCTCGCTCTCAGAGAGTTTGCGATATTCTCTTTCTTAGTTTTTTTATTTAAATTGTTTATAAACGACCCCGTTTTACCATTTAAGGGGACTCTTTGTAGTTGGTAATTTCCTTAATTTTCGAGTCCTGTGTCAACGTTAAAATACTGACATAATCATGCGGTTAAGATCGATCTAAACCATCATATTATGTAAAAAAATGGAGAAACAAAAAAAATAATGATAAGACCAGACATTATTGGGTATTCTTTGTTCAGGATTTGGATCTTAGGATTGTCTCCGAGAATATATACTTCTCTTATTAGAGCAAATATATCTACGTTAGGGGATCTGTTGATCGCAATCGCAAATCCGGAGGACCTTCTGCAAATCGAAGGTTTGGAGAAAGAGGATCTAGAACAGATCCGCAGAAAACTAGACCATTTTAATGAGAACTATTTCGGACAAAGCTACCCTTACCCTCTTTTTTGAAATACAATGGAAATTGTTTATAAATAATCTCGTTTTACCATTTAAGGGGACTCTTTGACGTTGGCAATTTCCTTAATTTTCTAGTCCTGTGTCAACGTTAAAATCATGATATAATCATCCGGTTAAGATCGATCTAAACCATCCTATTATGTATATGATTCAACATGCCAACGATTAAACAACTTATTAGAAATACAAGACAGCCAATCAGAAATGTCAGGAAATCCCCCGCTCTTGGGGGATGCCCTCAGCGTCGAGGAAGATGTATTAGGGTGTATGTGCGACTCGTTTAGATCATGGGCTAGGACAAAAGAAAGAAAATCTTTTTTCCATTCTCAATGATCAATACCACTAAATCGGATAAAATGGAATAAGCCCATTCACTATCGAAAAATGAGAAAATCTAGCATATCCCTCTAGTGTGTAGAAAATTTATGGTTTCCATTGGTGCCAATCCAATCACCTCAATTTAAGATGAGAAAGAATTCCCCGTTGGTATTAAATGGTTATCCATTAAGCGGGGAAAATCCTATGTTAAAAAAACAGAAAGATTAGACTCCCTCTCTTGCAAGAACGGACTAACAGGGTCAGCTACCCAGCTAATCTTTATAATTAAATACCGTTACTGTATAGGTAGATCTCGTTGTGAAAGACCTATTGCTAACTCATCGGTAGAGCCAAAGAGTGTGAACTGTACAAGTTACCAAGAAGAAGAAGGCTAATTCAATGAAGTAAGAGGCTCCGGTGTATAGAGAAGGCCTCACCGTTTAAGAAGTAACCATAGAAACGATGGAACCCACTATTTCGTTATCCATTGACTACTTTTTTTTATTTACTATGTTTTTGATACCTAGTAGGATACAATTTCTTTTTTTCTAGGCATTTTACCTGTATCTTGAAAAAAGAAAAAATTGTGGTTGGGAAGGTTAGAGTAGCCAACGCCATTGGAATTTTTTTTTTATACATTGGAAAAATCCGTTTTGTTATTAATAGACTAAGGAGGGGTAAAAGAATAACCAAACGAAAGGAAATCCATTAGTTATTCCTCAAAGTTTCATTTATTCAATGACCAGAACTCGCCGGGGATATATAGCTCGTAGACGTAGAACAAAAATGCGTTCAGTTGCAGCAGGATGGACTCTTACTGGAACTAGTCCTCAACATCAAATAAAAGCTTTGTATTCGGCTCATCGGGATAGGGATAGGCAAAAGAGAAATTTTCGTTGTTTGTGGATTACTCGTATAAACGCAGTAATTCGCAAAATGTGGGTATTCTATAGTTATAGTAGATTTATACATGATTTGTACAAGAGAGGCTCCTCTCTTAATCGTAAAATGCTTTCGCAAGTAGCTATCCTTCATCAGAATTGTCTTTATCTAATTTCTAAGAAGAATACGATTTCCAACGAGATCATATAAAGATCATATATAGAAGTAGATTGTACGAACTACAGCGGAATAATTTAAACAGAGTTCCCCGGAGGGTGACCCCCCTGGGGAAGCTAAAGTCGAAATTCATTTGAAAAAATATGATAAAGTAGTCAAAATGAATGAAAGCGTTCAAAAAAAGTCTTTTTTCGTTTTCTACGATTTTTTCTTACTCTTATGACACGATAATAAAATCTGGATTTTTGGAACAAAATGGGGTTGAATTCGGATTGAAATTTTGATTCAATTGAAGAAAAAAAGAGCAAGCCTATTTCTTTTTCTTTTTCTTTCGGTTTCTAAAATTCTTAGTTCTAGCGGTCGACTCGTCTCTTTTCATTTTAACTAGTTTTTCATTATTAAGAAAAGGTATCAAAGATAAAATACGAGCTTGTTTTATAGCAATAGTAATCAATCGTTGTTGTTTCACGGTCACTCCATTCACTCGTCTAGATAATATTTTTCCTTGTTGACTAATACATCGACTAATTAAACTCATGTTGCTATAATCAATTTCATCCGTCGATATCGGGGGTAAAGGCCTACGAAAAGATCGTTTGGATTTACGAAAACGTTGTTTGAATTTATTCATGGTTTGTTTATTTCATTTTTTTTAATTCTAATTAGAATAATTTTCTAATAATTATGATAGTATATTAGTTTTCCCCTTATTTCGAAGGGTGACACACAGGTGCTCGGTTCGATCTATTTCGTTATCTCCCCATGAATTGTATGTTTGTAACAATAAGGACAGAATTTTCTCAATTCCAAT